TCGAAACAAGGACTCGATTGTGTAATGATGATTATACAAAAGAATACTTATCCAAAAGGTATGATCCTTTCTTGAACGGATCATATCGCAGAATAATCTACAAAAGCCTTTTACATTCCATCCTAAAAAAAACTTCGACAGAAAATTTAATAGAGAAATTTGGAATAAATCGTATTCATGGTATCCTTCTTCCAAATACTGATTACCAAGAAATTGAACAAAAATTAAATAGATTTGATAAAAAACTATTATCAACAGAAATTATTGATTTCTTAACTTTCATCAGTAAATTTCTTAGAGAAGAATCAGGATCAAATCTAAGTTGGAAGGGTCTTTCCTTATTTTCAGAAGGAAGAATATATTCAAAAAAGGGAACAAAATTTGTTAAATATTTATTACCTAAAATTCTAACTGATGCTAATGGTCAAAAAATTAACACAAAATCGATTAAAATAAAAGAAATAAGTAAAAAAGTCCCTCAATGGTCATACAAATTAATCACCGATTTGGAACAACACTCAGGAGAATATCAAGAAGATATACCAGTCGATCATGAAATTCGTTCAAGAAAAGCCAAACGTGTAATAATTTTTACGTCTAATAAGGAAAATACTGATAAGGATCCTAATCCGCCCGATCAACTAGACGAAATGTCTTTGATGCGCTATTCACAACAATCCGATTTTCGACGAGGTATAATCAAAGGTTCTATGCGAGCTCAGAGGCGTAAAATAGTTATTTGGGAATTGTTTCAAGCAAATGTGCATTCGCCTCTTTTTTTGGACAGAATAAAAAAATCCCCTCTTTTTTCTTTTGATATCTCCGAGTTTATTAAAATAATTTTGCGAAATTGGGTGGGGAAGGGGGAAGCATTCAAAATTGTAGACTATACAGAAGAGCAAACAAAAAGAGACGAAAAAAAAGAGAAGAACAAAAGAAAGGAGAAAGCGCGAATAGACATAGCAGAGGCCTGGGATACCACTCCAGGCGCGCAAGTAATAAGAGGTTTCATATTAGTAACTCAATCTATATTTAGAAAATATATTCTATTACCTTCATTCATAATTGCAAAAAATATTGGACGTATATTCCTATTGCAACTTCCTGAATGGTCTGAGGATTTACAGGAATGGAATAGCGAGATGCATGTTAAATGTACCTATAATGGTGTTCCGTTATCCGAAACAGAATTTCCGAAAAATTGGCAGACAGACGGTATTCAGATAAAAATCTTATTTCCTTTCTGTATGAAACCTTGGCACAAATCGAAACTACGATCCTCTCAGAAAGATCTAATGAAAAAGAAAAAAGAAAACGATGATTTTTGTTTTTTAACAGTTTGGGGAATGGAAGCTGAAGTTCCTTTTGGTTCGCCCCGAAAACGACCTTCCTTTTTTAAACCCATTTTTAAGGACCTCGAAAGAAAAATTGGAAAATTAAAAAAGAAATATTTTCAAGTTCTAATAGTTTTTAAAGGAAAAACAAAATTACTTCGAAAAGTCTCAAAAGAAACAAAAAAACGCGTTATCAAAAGTGTTATTTTTCTAAAAAAAATAATAAAAGAACTTTCAAAAGTAAATCCAATTCTATTATTTCGATTAAAAGAAGTATATGAATCGAGTGAAATTAACGAAAAAAAAGATTCTATAATCAGCAATCAGATAATTCACGAATCATTTAGTCAAATTGCATCTCCGAGTTCGACAAATTCTTCATTGACAGAAAAAAAAATGAAGGATCTGACTGATAGAACAAGTACAATTCGAAATCAAATAGAAAGAATCACAAAAGAGACAAAAAAAATAACTCCAAAAATAAATAATATTAGTCCTAACAAAACAAGTTATAATGCTAAAAGATTCGAAAAATGGCAAATATTAAAAAAAAGAAATGCTCGATTAATTTCGAAATTACCCCTTTTTTTAAAATTTTTCATTGAAAGAATATACACAGAAATGCTTTTATCTATCATTAATATTCCCAAAATGAATACAGAATGTTTTCTTGAATCAACAAAAAAAATTCTTGATAAATCCATTTACAATAACGAAAGAAAACAAGAAATAATTAATAAAAAAAAGAAAAATCCAATTACCTTTATTTCGACTATAAAAAAGTCACTTGATAATGTTCGTAATAGTAAAAAAAATTCACCTATTTTTTATGACTTATCCCACATGTCACAAGCTTATGTATTTTACAAATTATCACAAATCCAAGTGAGTAACTCGTATAAATTGAGCTCTGTTATTCAATCTAAAGGAATACCTTTTTTTGTTAAGCCTGAAATAAAAGATTCTTTTGAACCACAAGGAATGGTTCATTCCAAATTAGGAGATAAGAAACTTCCGAGTTATGAAATGAATCAATGGAAAAACTGGTTAAGAGCACATTATCAATACGATTTATCTCAGATCAGATGGTCTAGATTAATACCAGAAAAGTGGCGAAATACAGTTCATCAGCGTCGTATAGCTAAAAAATCAAATTTTAGTAAAAGGCATTCATATGAAAAAGATCAATTAATTGGTTCCAAAAAACAAAAACAATTTGAAGTATATTCATTATCTAATCAAAAAGATAATTTTCAAAAATACTATAGATATGATCTTTTATCATATAAATTTCTTACTTATGAAAAGAAAACGGAATGCCTTTCTACGTTTGAAGGACATAAGAACCAAGAGCTTTCTTATAACACACATAAAGAAAACCTTTTTGATATGCTGAGAAACATCCCTTATCTAGGAAAGGTCAATATTCTATATATCGAAAAAACGGCCAATAGAAAATATTTTGATTGGAAAATTATCAATTTTGATCTTAGACAAAAAGTCGATATTGAGGCCTGGATCAGGATCGATTCCAATAGGAATCAAAATACTAAAATTGGTACTAATAATTATGAAATAATTGATAAAAAAGATCTTTTTTATCTTATGATTCCAGAAATCAATCTACCAAACTCTGACAAAGTTTTTTTTGATTGGATGGGAATGAATGAAAAAATGCTAAAGCGTCACCTAGCGGATCTGGAACTTTGGTTCTTCCCAGAACTTGTGTTACTTTATAATGCATATAAAACGAAACCTTGGTTTATACCAAGAAAATTACTTCTTTTAAATTGGAATAGAAATGAAAATAGTAGTGAAAATAAAAAGATCAATGAAAAGCAAAAAGGAAGTTTTTTGATACCATCGAATAAAAAGCATCAAAATCAAGAAGAAAAAGAATCCACAAGTCGAGGAGATCTTGGATCTGTTCTCTCACAACAAAAAGATCTTGAAGAAAATTATGCAAGATCAGACATGAAAAAAGCGCAAAAGAAAAAACAATACAAAAGCAGCACGGAAGCAGAACTAGATTCCTTCCTGAAACGTTTTTTGGTTTTTCAATTGAGATGGAACGATACGTTGAATCAAAGAATTATCAATAATATCAAGGTATATTGTCTCCTGCTTAGACTAATAGATCCAAGAAAAATTACTATCTCTTCGATTCAAACGAGAGCATTTTGTTTGGATATAATGCTGATTCAGAAGAATTTAACTCTTACAGAATTGATAAAAAAGGGAGTCTTGATTATAGAACCCATTCGTCTGTCTGGAAAAAACGATGGCCAATTTATTACGTATCAAACCATAGGTATTTCGTTGGTTCATAAGAGTAAACACCAAACTAATCAAAAATACGAAGAACAAAGATATCTTTTTAAGAAAAATTTTGATGAAACTATTTCAGCACATCAAAGAATAACTATAAATAGAGACAAAAATCATTTGGATTTGCTTGTTCCTGAAAATATTTTATCGTTTAGACGTCGTAGAAAATTGAGAATTCTAAATTGTTTCAATTCAAAGAATCGAAATGGTGGAGATAGAAATCCAGTATTTTGGAATGGAAAGAACGTAAAAAACAGCAGCCAAGTTTCGTATGACACTAAGCACCTTGATAGAGAGAAAAATAAATTAATGAAATTAAAGCTCTTTCTTTGGCCTAATTATCGATTAGAGGATTTAGCTTGTCTGAATCGTTATTGGTTTGATACCAATAATGGCAGTTGTTTCAGTATGTTAAGGATACATCTGTATCCACGATTGAGAATTCGTGGATAATACCCTATATATACCTATACCCTATATATATAATAGGGTATATGAAAATAAGCAAAGACACAGAGCACATGCCTTGTCTCACATTTCATTCGAATATCCAATATTAATATCCAATATGAAATGAATAATGGCTCAAGTAGATCTCGAAATGAATCAACAAAACCTTCTTCGTTTTAAGTCTAAATTCTTTGATGGGAAAATGTACCAATCCTTTTCTATACCTATCTAACTCCAATTTCAAATTGAATTGATTGATTTGAATTCAGAAAATTGGGAGTTCCTAAATAAATTGGGATTAGATTGTTGTATATATCACATTCAAATTAATGGCATTATTATTACTGATCGGTAAAATCCATATCTGTAAAAAGGGAAAGGGGGTTTTTTATGGTAAAAAAGTCATTCATTTCGGTTATTTCTCAAAAAGAAAACGAAGAAAACAGGGGGTCTGTTGAATTTCAAGTATTCAGTTTCACGACTAAGATAAGGAGACTTGCTTCACATTTGGAATTGCACAAAAAAGACTCTTCATCTCAGAGAGGTTTGCGGAAAATTTTGGGAAAACGTCGACGGCTGTTGGCCTATTTGTTAAAAAAAAATAGAGAACGCTATAAAGAATTAATTGGCGAGTTGGATATTCGAGAGATAAAAACTCGTTAATTTGAAGCGTGATACCGTTTGAGCTTAGTCGTTTAAATTTTGATGAACTTCTTTTTACTTTCAGCAATGCATGGGAAGAATGACTCGGGAAAAAACTTATGATTGCACCAACTACAAGACAAGACCTCATGATAGTCAATATGGGCCCTCACCACCCATCAATGCATGGTGTTCTTCGACTGATCGTTACTCTCGATGGTGAAGATGTTATTGAATGTGAACCAATATTGGGTTATTTACATAGAGGGATGGAGAAAATTGCGGAAAATCGAACAATTATACAATATTTACCTTATGTAACACGTTGGGATTATTTAGCTACTATGTTCACAGAAGCAATAACCGTAAATGGACCCGAACAGCTAGGCAATATTCAAGTACCTAAAAGGGCTAGCTATATCAGAGTGATTATGTTGGAGTTAAGTCGGATCGCTTCCCATTTATTATGGCTTGGACCTTTTATGGCGGATATTGGGGCACAGACCCCTTTCTTCTATATTTTTCGAGAACGAGAATTGATCTATGACCTATTCGAAGCTGCTACCGGTATGCGCATGATGCATAACTATTTTCGTATCGGAGGAGTAGCTACTGATCTACCTCATGGCTGGATAGATAAATGTTTGGATTTTTGCGATTATTTTTTAACCGGGGTTTCTGAATATGAAAAGCTTATTACACGGAATCCTATTTTTTTAGAACGAGTTGAAGGCGTAGGCATTATTGGCGCAGAAGAAGCACTAAATTGGGGTTTATCAGGACCAATGCTACGGGCTTCCGGAATACAATGGGATCTTCGTAAAGTCGATCGTTATGAGTGTTACAACGAATTTGATTGGGAGATTCAATGGCAAAAGGAAGGGGATTCATTAGCTCGGTATTTAGTACGAATCAGTGAAATGAAAGAATCCATAAAAATTATCCAACAGGCTCTAGAAGGAATTCCAGGAGGACCCTATGAGAATTTAGAAATCCGACGCTTTGATAGAATAAAAGATCCTGAATGGAATGATTTTGACTATCGATTTATTAGTAAAAAACCTTCTCCAACTTTTGAATTGTCCAAGCAAGAACTTTATGTAAGAGTCGAAGCGCCAAAAGGAGAATTGGGAATTTTTCTGATAGGAGATCAGAGTGTTTTTCCTTGGAGATGGAAAATTCGACCACCTGGTTTTATCAACTTGCAAATTCTTCCTCAGTTAGTTAAAAGAATGAAATTGGCTGATATTATGACGATACTAGGTAGCATAGATATCATTATGGGAGAAGTTGATCGTTGAAATGATAATTGATACAACAGAAATACAAGCTATCAATTCTTTTTCCAGATTGGAATCCTTAAAAGAAATCTACGGGATCATATGGATGTTTGTCCCTATTTTCACTCTTGTATTAGGAATCACACTAGGTGTACTAGTAATTGTTTGGTTAGAAAGAGAAATATCTGCAGGGATACAACAACGTATTGGACCCGAATATGCCGGGCCTTTGGGAATTCTTCAAGCTCTAGCAGACGGTACAAAACTACTTTTCAAAGAGAATCTTCTTCCATCTAGAGGAGATACTCGTTTATTCAGTATCGGGCCATCCATAGCAGTCATATCCATTTTACTAAGTTATTCAGTAATTCCTTTTAGCTATCGCCTTATTCTAGCCGATCTTAGTATCGGTGTTTTTTTATGGATTGCTGTTTCAAGTCTTGCTCCCATTGGACTTCTTATGTCAGGATATGGATCAAATAATAAATATTCCTTTTTAGGTGGATTAAGGGCTGCTGCTCAATCAATTAGTTATGAAATACCATTAACTCTATGTGTATTATCAATATCTCTACGTGTGATTCGGTGAGACATAAAACTTCCCCTATTTCTTTTCTTTCTAGCAAGAAAGTTAAAGGCGTTGAATATCTATTTTTTTATTTTTGTATTCATCATTGGGATTGATGAACTAAACCGGATAGTTATATGAGTGAAATAAAACGGCTGAAAAATTTGCTGTTAAAAGAATTCAATCTCATTTCGTATGTACAAGAATTAAGTCAAAGTAAATAAAAGTAAATATAAGCAGTCAAGACTGTCTACCCCAAGATGGGTTGATTAGTCATCACGGCTTGAAGCGGGTTCAAAAGATCAACTCTATGGGGTTTTTACTATCTATTACATAGATGGATTACCCTCATGGGAGATTCAAAAAAATAAGTGGATGGTTAGGAAGACCAAGATACACAAAGGATTAGTAATGGAGATTCTGTAAATTATCCAACAGGATATTTCTTTATAGAAAAGTAATTTGAATTGGGGCTTTAAGTTAGTAGAAATTATTAAGAAGTACTCCCCGCGATTTCGATCCAGAGTATGTTCCTATCCACCGATTAAGTAAATAACTATCAAGAACGAAGAAATCTTTTACTTTGGCTAATATCCCCTTTTTCTGAGAAAGGAGAGTAGGAACGAAATAAAATAAAAAGACTAGAATTGCAAAAAAAGATATTTTTTTATTCATAACTATTTCTATTTTATTTAGAGAAATAAAATTGTTGTTATATAATGCAATGTCTAATTCTTTTTCGTAATCGAAAATGATAGGTTGAAATATCTATGGGATATTCCTTTAAAAGTCTTTTTTATTCAAGGATAAAGTTATTAATCAACAAAGAAAAATGAAAATTCTTAAAAGACGAGATCAATTCAGAAGCACTTTTTTATTAGAAATCTAGCAGACAGAA